TTTTGCCTGGACTTCAAACAGTTTAGCTTTAACCATGTTAATGGTCTCACATTATTGGTTGATAGAGAATCAAATTTACCAATAAGTCACGAAATGCTATGGTTCTTACATATGATTTCTTAATTTATTCAGAAATAATTCGTTGAGATCGTTCACTTTTTTTCCTATTTATCCTATAAAATGAATAAAATACCATAAATAAAGTGCAATCGGATGGATCCAACCTATTTTTGAAATACACAACTCGCACACACTCCCTTTCCAAAAAAAATCAATACACCAAGCACTACACTTAGATTTATTGGATTTGTTGCTAAAATATCGGTATTAAACCCGAAACTCCCGGCGGATGGCCAGTGACCCAAGGAAAGGAAAGAATCGGTTACATTTTTCATACGCTCTCCTCTTATAGATAGGACTAACAAAGAACAGAGTTCTTTTTGTATCACTTCGTCGTCCCTTTTTTGATCGATTTCTTTTTTTTATATAAATTTTATTTCCATTTTTTTTTTTAATGGGAGTAGATTAAATCTAGTAATTTAATTTGATAATTTTGAAATTTCTTACTTGAAGTTTCCAATCCAATAAAATACTTATTAGGTTAAGTCTTGGGTCTCATGTCAATTGTGAAATATCTCGTTTGTTGAAACGATTCCTAAAAAAGTAAAAAAAAGGTTTCCATTGTACTAAACTAAGTACGCGAAGGAAGAAAACGAGCGGATCCAGTAATTACTCATCCTCAAAACAGTCCTTCCTTTCCTGGGGTATTGTCTCAACAAATAAATAATTGTAGGAGTAAAACGTTGATATAATTAGAAGAAGCAAACAGCAATTCTGAGTTAATAAAATAAGAAAAAAGTATAGCGAGTTAAATTAAAAAAATAAGAAAAAAAGTATAGTATGTAAGGTACTTTTTTACATTTCTAGGATTAAACAAAAGGATTCGCAAACAAAAGCGCTAACGCCACGACCAGTCCATAAATTGTTAAAGCTTCCATAAAAGCTAGACTAAGCAATAAAGTACCTCGTATTTTACCCTCTGCTTCTGGTTGTCTCGCAATACCTTCTACAGCTTGACCTGCAGCAGTACCTTGACCAACTCCAGGTCCAATAGAAGCAAGCCCTACGGCCAATCCAGCAGCAATAACGGAAGCGGCAGAAATCAGTGGATTCATGGTAAGTTCCTCGCACCAAAAAAAAATGGTTAATGATACAATCAACCAATGAATTTTTACTTCATTTTTTTTATCATTTTTTTTTCATTAAGATTTTATCATTAAGATCTATCTGATTAAGATCTATCGGGTCGAAATAACTAAAAACTCCGAATTGAAATGATAATATTACTGAATCGTCAGAACTATTTCGATATCTCATTTTGAGTTTCTACCCATAATGGAGTTTTTGTAAATACATATGTATACGGTTCTAGTTATTGCATTTCTTTGTTTCGAACCATTCTTTCATTCAATTCTTCTTTCCTTTCTTTTTTATTCTAGATACTATCCTTGAGTTCATCTCTTTTTTGCATTTCATTCAATCCACAATCACAGACGAAACAGAAGGACTTATATTGGAACTATATAAATGCAGTGAACCGCAATCAAATCAATCAATAATATATATATATATATAGGGTATATAATATATATATATATATATATATATTAGGAATAGTCCTATATAACTAGTAAATATCTAATATCACATATACATTTCTTTCTTCCATAACGTAAACCACCCACATTTTATATTGAATCGGATTCTAGAATCATTCCTCGAAACAGACACAGGGGCTGGACTTATAGAGATTACATACATCTAGTGTGACCTCCCCAACCCATCTTTTTTTTTTACAATTCCGCAATATCGTCTATCTTTTTTCCTACGACTCTAGGTCGTATATTCATACATATTTGTATTTGTATCTATTATGTTCCCCAACCAAGTGGATTATCTCGAATCATGCATGAATGGGGATAAGCTTAAAAAAGACTATTTCGAAAACTAGTCAATGATGACCCTCCATGGATTCACCTATATAAGCCGCGGCTAACGTTGCAAAAATAAGAGCTTGAATACCACTTGTAAATAATCCAAGAAGCATAACAGGTATAGGAACTACTGAAGGGACTAAAGAAACAAGAACAACAACTACTAATTCATCAGCCAATATATTCCCGAAAAGTCGAAAACTAAGAGATAAAGGTTTTGTGAAATCTTCTAGGATGTTAATTGGTAAAAGTATTGGGGTTGGTTGAATATATTTCCCGAAATAACCCAATCCTTTTTTGCTAAGACCCGCATAAAAATATGCCGCTGACGTGGGTAAAGCTAAAGCAACAGTAGTATTTATATCATTCGTAGGCGCAGCTAACTCCCCATGAGGTAATTGTATGATTTTCCAAGGTAAAAGAGCACCTGACCAGTTAGAAACAAAAATAAATAAGAACATAGTTCCAATAAAGGGAACCCAAGGACCATATTCTTCTCCAATCTGAGTTTTGCTCAAATCTCGAATAAATTCAAGGACATATTCGAAGAAATTCTGACCGTCGGTCGGAATGGTTTGTGGATTCCGAACAGCTATGATGACTGAACCTAATAAGATAGCAATTACGACCCAAGAAGTGATAAGTACTTGGGCATGGATTTGTAAACCTCCTATTTGCCAATATAAATGTTGGCCTACTTCTACACCCGATATATCGTATAACCCTTTGAGTGTTTTAATGGAACATGGTATAACATTCATATTGTCCTCTGACAGAAATTGAACTTCAAAAAAGGAATTATTTTGATTCAACCATCTATTTATCAACTCACTAACTTGAATCATTAATCGTATATTTTATTTACGATACCAAGAAATTACATAACATCATAACATAATATCAATATCCCCGGTACTTTTTTTATCTCTTTTTAAAAATTTTATCTCTTTTTAAAAATTCAAAAAAAAAAAATAGTAACCGATCCAATAAATCTATGGAGTTACCAAATAATTAACTAATCTTATTATTCTTAATATTATTCTTAATGATAATCAACGATTTCTTATATAGGATTTCTTATATAGGTAGAACGACCCTCACAAATTGCAGATACTAATTTGTTAAGAATCAATCGGATTGAAGCTATAGCGTCATCGTTTGCTGGAATTGAAATATCTGCGAGATCTGGGTCACAATTTGTATCGATTAAACAAATTGTCGGAATCCCCAAAATGACACATTCTCGAAGAGCCGTATATTCTTCTTGCTGATCAACGATGATCACAATATCAGGCAACCCCGTCATATATTTGATCCCACCGAGATATGTTTGCAAGGTAGATAATTTTCTCTTCAACATTGCTGCATCTCTTTTGGAGAGACAGTTGAGTTTCCCCATCTTTTGTTCTGCTCTTAAGTCCCTGAACTTGTGAAGTCTCGTTTCCGTAGTGGACCAATTCGTTAACATACCACCAAGCCATTTTTTATTAACATAATGACACCGAGCCCTTATTGCAGCTGATGCTACTGAATCCGCTGCTTTATTTTTTGTACCAACGATTAAGAAGTTTTTTCCCCTACTTGCTGCATCAAAAACTAAATCACAGGTTTCTGATAAAAAACGAGCAGTTCTAGTGAGATTTGTAATATGAATACCTTTACGCTTTGCAGAGATATAAGGGGCCATTCTAGGATTCCATTTCTTAGTACCATGACCAAAATGAACTCCTGCTTCCATCATCTCTTCCAAATTGATGTTCCAATATCTTCTTGTCATTTTTCCCCAGACTTCCTTTTTTTTTAACAAAGAGACGAGGTACCCTGAAATAAATAATTGTTCCGATGGAACCTTCTACAGGGGATTGACCGTTGATACACGACCCAAACCATTAATTTCTTTTAATTACTTATTTTATTTATTACCAATTTAATTACTTATTTTATTTTTTACCAAATCAATAATCGGACCAGATAATTGAAAGATAGTTAAAGTGAAAGGAAAGAATCTGCTCTTAGGAATCATTAAATCGCGTAAATGATTGTTCTGATGCCTCATGGAAATTTGTCTCATGGAAATTGTTTTGGACGTAAGAACAAAATAATTCTCTATGGTGTAACAAAATATCTCTTATTTCCAACTCGAATAGATTCTTTCTTTTGATTTCCAAATGAATGTTCTTGTCTTGCCTTGAAGGATGTACTAATTTTTGGAATCCGGTACCAACAGGTATAATCCCCCCCAGAACAACGTTCTCTTTCAGGCCTTTCAACCAATCAATACGACCTCGTAGAGCAGCTTTTGCTAAAACTCGAGCGGTTTCTTGAAAACTTGCTTCGGATATGAAACTTTGAGTATTTAGAGATGCCCTCGTTATTCCCAATAAGATTGCCCGATAACAGATCGCTTCGTCCAAAGCACGCCCTGCTCGTTCCGCTCGCAAAAAGCCGATTAATTCTCCAGGTAAAAAAACATTAGACATTCCATCTTCTGAAACCAACACTTTTGATGTTACTTGACGTACAATAATTTCTATATGTCTATTATGGATCTGTACCCCCTGGGATCGATAAACCTTTTGGATCTTATTAACCAAAGAAATACGACTTTGGGCTATGGTTAGCTCAGCTCCAATCAAGAATCCCCAGGGGATTCCAAGAATTCTTTGTATACGTTCGTTCCAACCTTCAACTCTCCTTTCTAGGTTCATCGATATTGAATCAATCGAACGCACTTCTAAGATTTGTTCCACTTTTGGAAGACCTTGCGTTATGTCACCAGATCTCGATTTTTCATATATAAATGTAACTAATGTATCTCCTTCGTAAAGGATTTCTCCATAATGGCTATGAACAGTTGCTCCTGGAGTGGCCAAATAGGGTTTAGCTGATCTTATAACTAAGGAGTCAACATGAACAATGAAAATTTGACCAGATTTTTTTACATGTGATTCGTATTTGAATAGACATACATTTTCACAAATAAATTGTCCAAGGCTAATTATTGTAGATATCTCTTCACAATAATCGTGATGGAGAAAGCACCAATTCAAATGGAATGGATTCAAAATTATGTTACTGCATGGATCGGGATTATAAATTCTCCTATTTTCATCTATTAAACAGTATTTAAGTACTTGGAAAGTCTGTTTAAAATTGTCAAGTAGCAAATATTTCTTTAACAAGATATGATTATGAGTTATTAAATAGTAAGATGAGAAAAAATTCGCTATTTTAGGGACAATAGTCCCTAAGGGACCCAGCAAATCCCTAATTTGGATTATGGGATCTGATTCTTTTGTCACATTGTTATATTTCGAGCCATTGAATGGACCAATTCGAGAACAATTGGATGATGACAAAATTATCAAAGATTGGCATTCCTTATTTCGATTCAACAACGTACCAATACCAATAGTTCCTTGATGTTGGGTAAGTGATTGAATCTTCGCCTTGGAATAAAAAGGATTGATATTGGTGCGATCTAATCCATTATCGGAAATCAATACGGAACTTGCCCTATCATACCTTTTTCCGGTATACGAAATAGTGGACTTGACTAACTCAATTCTTATGAAATCGCGAATCAGATCATTTGTCCTTACCTCAACAAAGGAAGCATGAACCTCTTCTATAGAACCATTTTTTTCTTGGTCCCAATTCAATACTAAGCAAGTCCGAACTAATTGAATACTTGTGTGATAAATTCCTCGAATTGACTTGCCATTTCCATAAAGGATATAATTGACAACTCTAAGTTGGACATTCTCCTTTTCCTGCAAGAGATCCCGAGGGAAAAGTGTTGCTAAATTTATCCCATCGGCTATTTCATATGTGACTACGGACCGAACCGAAACAAAATACTTTTTCTTGGTGGGTGTGATCCGTTGGACATAGATCCAATTTTTCCATTTTTTTGATTTCTTAGAATTTTTTTTTTCCGTCTCTGGTGGTATCAAAATGCCGCTGTGCCTGGATATCTTATCTGTTTCTCCAGGAAAATGAATATCTCCAGAAAAGATTTTCAGTTCAATACTTTTTTTTTTTCTCTCCACTCGGACTAATCCGCTTACCCGGCTTCTTGTATTTAAAGCGAGTTGTGTATCTACTCCAATGATACTATTGTTCCGGACCATTATGAACGAAGATCCGGGTAAGATATGCACTTCTTCGAGAATGAAAAAAAACCGATCTACTTTCTGGTATTTCGGACTAAATTCTTTTGCTCCTCGATACTCAATCAAATCCTCTTTTTTTATGATTGAATCTACCTCTATGGTCCCATATTTAGTAATTCCTGAACTATTTCTTCTGTATCGTGGATCATCAAAATAAGCAAGAATACTATTTCTACGTAAAATACCATTTATGGGTATTTCAATCGAAATACCAAAACAGGGCATTAGTTCTTTATCTCGTTCTTGATCATATTGTAATGGGATAATGAATCTATTTCTTCGTTTTTTCGCCAAGAAATCAGAATTTTCTTGGAGAATAGAAGGATATATGAAATTCCAATGACCATTGGATATGATTCGATCAGGTCTTGAATAGTCAAGAATTTCCCTATCTTTTTTACCAGAAGTATCCAACAATTTATGTCTTACTCGATGATTAGTCATTGAGAGGTCAAAGATATATCTTTCTTCGAAAGAAAAAGAATGAACATTCATTTGATCTTGATCTTTGTGGAGTGAAAAAGACACTATACTGGATCCGCGCGGACCTCCTGCTAATATCCATAAATGACTTGTTTTTGGTAATAGATGAACATTACCATGTATATATTCAGATGCATGGTGGACATCGGTACTCCAGTGCATTTCTCCCTCTGATTCAGAATAAATATGTTTTCGTACCTTCTCTTTAAAACGAAAAGTAGACGTTCCGGCACGAATCTCAGCAATCACTTGTTCTGATTCTACATATTGATCATTTTGAACTAAAATCAAACTTTTTGGTGGAATATTCACATTATGGATAATATCCCGAGTCTCAATAGTTACATACAAGTCTATAGAACATAGAAAAGCAGGATGCCCATGACGGGTACGTGTGGGATAAACCAAATCCTCATTGAATTTTATTTTTCCATTAGAAGGAGCTCGTACATGTTCGGCAGTATCACCTGTGAATACTCCACCGGTATGAAAAGTTCTTAATGTTAGTTGAGTCCCTGGTTCCCCAATTGATTGACCCGCAATAATACCTACGGCTTCTCCCAATTCGACCAGGTCGCCGTGAGTGGGACTCCGACCATAACATAATTGACAGATCCAAGATGCACTCTTGCAAGTAAAGGGGGTTCGAATATATATTGGTTGTGCCCGAAAAGTTATGAATCGATTGACAAGTCCAATCCCAATATCTTGATTTCGAGCGGCAATGCATCGTAGACCCCTATATATATTGTCTGCTAATACACGACCAATTAGTCTTTGGACAAAAATTTTTTCCGTCATCCCATTTCGAGGACTCACAGAAATACCTCGGATAGTACCACAATCCG